AGTTTTAGCAAAAGCTGCTCTACGGGGTCGTATCGATTGGTTAAAAGGCCTGAAAGAGAACGTTGTTCTGGGGGGGATGATACCCGTTGGTACCGGATTCGAGGGATTGGTGCACTCTTCGAGACAACATAACAACATTTCCTTGGAAACAAAAAATAATAATATATTTGAGGGGGAAATGAGAGATATTTTGTTCCACCACATAAAATTTTTTGATTCTTGCTTTTCAAAGAATTTCCATGATACATCAGAACAATCCATGATACATCAGAACAATCATTTATAGGTATAGGATTTAATGATTCCTAAAAGCGGATTCAGCCTTTTATTTGAAAACATTTGATTTCTTTTAGTAATAGTAAAAATTCTAATAACGAATAGCAAGGAATAATGTAATGGCTTAGGTCGTCGTATATCTACGGTCATTTTGCGGTAGAAGAGAAGGTTCCATAGGAACAATTTTTATTTTAGGATACCCTCGTCTCTTTTTTTTTGAAAAAAAAAAAGAGGAGGGTGTGGGGAGAAATGACAAAAAGATATTGGAACATCGATTTGAAAGAGATGATGAAGGCCGGAGTTCATTTTGGACATGGTACTAGGAAATGGAATCCTAAAATGGCCCCTTATATTTCTGCAAAGCGTAAAGGTATTCATATTATAAATCTTACTAGAACCGCTCGTTTTTTATCAGAAGCTTGTGATTTGGTTTTTGATGCAGCAAGTAGGGGAAAACAATTCTTAATCGTTGGCACGAAAAATAAAGCAGCTGACCTAGTAGCATGGGCTGCAATAAGGGCTCGGTGTCATTATGTTAATAAAAAATGGCTCGGCGGTATGTTAACGAATTGGTCCACTACAGAAACGAGACTTCATAAGTTTAGAGACTTGAGAACAGAACAAAAAACAGAACAAAAAACAGGGAGACTCCATCGTCTTCCGAAAAGAGATGCGGCCGTGTTGAAAAGACAATTATCTCACTTGCAACCATATCTGGGCGGGATTAAATATATGACGGGGTTACCAGATATTGTAATCATCATTGATCAACACGAAGAATATACGGCCCTTCAAGAATGTATCACTTTGGGAATTCCAACAATTTCTTTAATCGATACAAATTGTGACCCCGATCTTGCAGATATTTCGATTCCAGCCAACGATGACGCTATATCTTCAATCCGATTAATTCTTAACAAATTAGTATTCGCAATTCGTGAAGGGCGTTCTAGCTATATAAGAAATCCGTGATTCGTATTATTATTATTAATAATAAATAATTCGTATTATTATTAATAATTAATTATTAATAATAAGATAAAAAACTTAACTTACTTTGGAAATTTCATAGAGTTTTGTAATCAGTTACTATTTATGAATCTCAGATACTCTTTTTGGATCTCAAAAAAGAGATAAAAAACTGGGGATATTATGTGATTCATTGGTATTCAAGAATTGAATTGGTATTATAAATATATATAGGATTCAAGTAGTCACGTAGGGAAAGAGACGTTTGAATCAAAATAATTTTATTTTAAGCTATATTTTTTTCAGAGGGCAATATGAATGTTCTATCCTGTTCCATCAACACACTAAATGGGTTATACGATATTTCTGGTGTGGAAGTAGGCCAACATTTCTATTGGAAAATAGGAGGTTTCCAAGTCCACGGCCAAGTACTTATTACTTCTTGGGTTGTAATTGCTATTTTATTGGGTTCAGCTACTCTAGCTGTTCGGAACCCACAAACCATTCCGACTGGCGGTCAGAATTTCTTCGAATATGTACTTGAATTCATTCGAGATGTGAGTAAAACTCAAATTGGAGAAGAATATGGCCCCTGGGTTCCTTTTATTGGAACAATGTTTCTATTTATTTTTGTTTCTAATTGGTCAGGAGCGCTTTTACCTTGGAAAATCATACAATTACCTCATGGGGAGTTAGCCGCACCCACGAATGATATAAATACTACTGTTGCTTTGGCTTTACTCACGTCAGTGGCATATTTCTATGCGGGTATTACCAAAAGGGGATTGGGTTATTTCGGGAAATATATTCAACCAACCCCAATCCTTTTACCCATTAACATCTTAGAAGATTTCACAAAGCCTTTATCACTTAGTTTTCGACTTTTCGGAAATATATTAGCTGATGAATTAGTAGTTGTTGTTCTTGTTTCTTTAGTACCTTTAGTGGTTCCTATACCTGTCATGTTCCTTGGATTATTTACAAGTGGTATTCAAGCTCTGATTTTTGCAACTTTAGCCGCGGCTTATATAGGGGAATCCATGGAGGGCCATCATTGACTAGTTTTTGAAATATTCTTTTTTAGTTTATCCCAAGGCAACGTATGCGCGTCTCAAAAAAAATTTAATCTAATTAGGAAATCTAAATATACAACTCACTATATACAATATACAATCTAGAGTAATAGCCAAAGACATTAGAGTAGAGAATTTTAAAATAAAAAAAAAAGGGAAAGAGATCTAAAAGATCTCTTTCCTAAAATTATTGGTTGGTCCACTTATATTATACCATTCTCTACTGAATAGATATTCATTTTATATTGTTGGTCGACCAATACGAATATTTCCTATTCGGAATAAAAATTTGAATAAGAATTCTTGTGGTTTACGACGTGTGAGTAAAAAAAGAGGGGTGCTCTCTAGACCAATTCCCCTTTCAGTTGATTTTCTTCAGCGATTGACCAAAATAAAATTTTCAGAAATAATAAAATGCGTGAACTTAGATCAATCAAATAATGATATTTCTATCCAATGATTCGACCTAAGCAATTTCTCTATTTAGATTGTATCCATGCGGGATAATGATAAAGAAAGGGGAATAAGAATTTACAAAAAAAAGGGATTCAGAAAAAATGGGGTGATTCGGATCGGAGAGGGAGGTTGTGTTAGGTATATTATATTTACATATATTGCTATGCTATAAGTCAACTTGTTTTTCGACGCAAAATTCCCGAATTCGATTGAATCTAAAATAAATGAAGAGTTGGTTTACGTTATGGAAGAAAGACATGTATATGTGATTGATATTAAATATTTTGACTAGTTATATATGAACTCTAGTTATATATGAACTAAAGATATATTCAATTTGTCCTACTACTAGTGAAATTGCCCTACTACTAGAAATTTCGATGTATATTCCAATATAAGTCCTTCCGTATCTTCTGGGACTGTGAGTTGAATGAATAAACAGATGAAATCAAGAAAAAAATCGAAGAATTCAAAGAATGGTTCGGAACAAAGAAATGGACGGACGAAAGTCGTACGGATTCGAAAAGACTTTATCGATAGGAACTAAAAAAGAGATATCGAAGTAAAGTAGTTTTGATCCTTGAATAAGATTTTTACTTCAATTTGAAGTTTGTAGTGACTTCGACTGGATGAATTGTAGCGATGGAATGATTAAGTTAGAATTCATCGGCTGACTGTATCATTAACCATTTCTTTTTTTTGTATGAGGAACTTATCATGAATCCACTGATTTCTGCCGCTTCCGTTATTGCTGCTGGATTGGCTGTAGGGCTTGCTTCTATTGGACCTGGAGTTGGTCAAGGTACTGCTGCGGGCCAAGCTGTAGAAGGTATTGCGAGACAGCCCGAGGCGGAAGGAAAAATACGAGGTACTTTATTGCTTAGTCTAGCTTTTATGGAAGCTTTAACAATTTATGGCCTGGTTGTAGCATTAGCACTTTTATTTGCGAATCCTTTTGTTTAATCTTATAAATAAATAAAATTTTTGCATATTGTATTGCCTTGAACCTGTCATTTGCTTTTTCGAATTACACCAAGGTTTCATTCCGAGAATTACTTAGTCGTTGAGAAAATAACCCACGGGAAGGGCTGATTTGCGGATGAGGAATTAGCATACCCACTCGCTTTCATCCTTCCCGTTCGTAGTCTAAGGAAACCCCTTTTTAGGAAGGGTTTCAATAAAGGGGGTAATTCACCATTTATAAATCGAATCTTTTTTGGCTCGATTTATAAATAGTAAAATTGATATATATATATATCAAAGGGGGGGCAGGGCGATACAAAAAGAACTCTGTTTTTTTTTAGTCTATCTATAAGAGGAGATCATATGAAAAATGTAACCGATTCTTTCGTTTCTTTGGGCCACTGGCCGTCCGCCGGGAGTTTCGGGTTTAATACCGATATTTTAGCAACAAATCTAATAAATCTAAGTGTAGTGCTTGGGGTATTGGTTTTTTTTGGAAAGGGAGTGTGTGCGAGTTGTTTATTTCAAGAATAGGCTGGATCCAACCAGCTGTACTTTTTATGTTATAACTAGGAAAGAGAGGTACATGATCTCACGAATGACTTCTGAATAAAGAAATCATATGCAAGAACCATAGCATTTCGTGATTCGTTGGTAAATCCGCTTTGATTCTCTATCAACCAAAAATGTGGGACCATTAACATTAACTATGGTTAAAGCTAAATCGTTTGAAGTCCAGACGCAGCATGGTACTCTTTCTACCACTATATGTAATATATTATAGTAATATAATAGATGCTTTGAAAACGAAAAATTTATCTATATAGAACACTCATATGGATAAAATTATTTGAACCGCTGGATAAAATTATTTGAACCGCTTATTATAAAAATTGGGATTAAACTCCCTTTTATCCAATGCTGAATCGACGACCTATGTATTATGTATTAAAGGAAGAAAACAAAACCTTTTTTTGTATTTTTGGATAAAAAAAAGAAACAACTTTGTTGACAATTACATATTTTTGTTTGGTCAGAAGAGTCCTCCGACTTTTTTGGTTTTGGATTAGTGATTGGTTTTGATATTTTTATTTTGGAATATGAAGAGAGTAGAGGATAGGCTCATTACATTCAAAAAAAGATATGGGAATTTATCATAATCATAAGTAATTTAAGTAATTGAGCGTGAGAGCCAAATGAATCGAAAGATTCATGTTTGGTTCGGGAAGGGATTATGGAAGTTTTAAAATGAATGGAAAGAGA